TTATATAGTTAAATATCATTACTGACAAAAATAATAATACAAATGATCAATTATTTGAAAAAGATTAATTAAATATTTAAGTTTAAATAAAATATTCTAATTAGGTATTATATGAATTATTGATTAAATAATTTGATTGATTAATAAAATAAAGTAATTGATTTTTAATACATTTATAAATAATTAATTTATATTTTATAAATAATCTACACTCTATACTATATAAGAGTGTAGATTAATTAATTATATTATTAAATAATTATATAAATATATATTTAAATATAAATAATTAATATTAAATATTTATAAATAATCTACACTCTATACTTTAAAAAATAATAGTATTTAAGAGTGTAGATTAATAATTATTTAAATATAATATAATATGTATATATATATAAATATATTATATATATATTTTATAATATATAATCTACACTCTATACTATATAAGAGTGTAGATTAATTAGTATATATGTTAATATTATAAAATATATTATATTAATATTAATATATAAATATATATATAATTTAAATTATAAATACTACCAATTCTATACTATATAAGAATTGGTAGTAATTGATATATAATATTTTATAATTTATTCTTTTTATAAATTAAAATTTTAATATAAAACTATATTAAAATTTAAGAATTAATATTAAATCCAAATTTGATTAAATTAATATAAATTAATGATAAACTTTTATAGTAATATCTTTATGAAAATTTAATAAGAATTATCCAATTAAACTTAATTTTAATTAAATCATAATAAATTAACAATTATAACTATATTTTTACCTTCTTTTCTTTTAGAGAAGAAAAGAAGGTAAAAATATAGTTATAATTGTTAATTTATTATGATTTAATTAAAATTAAGTTTAATTGGATAATTCTTATTTGATTAATTTCTTATTTTTTTTAGGAACTGTCTTTTATATTTTTAAATCCAAATTTGATTAATTTAAACTTAATAAAGTTTGACTATTCTTTTTTATTAAGGTGGTAATATGATTAATTGAATAACTATTAATTTTATTATTATTCAGTAATTAGTATTAATTTTAAATATTATTATTGATTTAGATATTTAATTAGGTTAGTTTAAATTTGTGCCAGCATTCGCGGTTAGACATTTCTTTCAAGTAATTTAAATTTTTAATAAATTATATTTTTTACATGATTTTACTAATTTTTAATTTAAGTGAAATTTATTTTAAATTTTTATCTTTTATTAATTTTATAAATTATTATTATAAACTAGGATTAGATACCCTATTATTAATAAATTTACATTAATTTTAATATTAGTAGTTAAGATCTTTAAAATTTGAAGAATTTGGCGGTTATTTATTTTATTAGAGGAACCTGTTACATAATTGATAAACCACAATAATTCCTACTTAAAATTTATTTGTATACCGCTATATAGAATATTTTAATAAAAAATTTTCTTTTTTAATGAGTAATAAAATTTAGGTCAAGGTGCAGTTTTTATTAAGTAATAATGGGTTACTATAATTATAAATTTTATGGATTTTATAATTATTTTATAAATAAAAAAGGATTTAATAGTAATTTTAATTAATTAATTATTTTGAATAAATTCTAAATAATGTACTTATCGCCCGTCGCTCTCATTATTAATTGAGATAAGTCGTAACAAAGTAACCTTACCGGAAGGTAAGGTTAGAAGGTGAGATGTAGCTTATTATTAAAGCTAATTATTTACATTAATTTGAAAATATTTTTATTCTTCTTAATTTAAATTATAATTTAAATTTAATTTTATTAATTAGCCAACTTTATTACTGTAAAGATTTTGTAATTTAGTTTAAATAAAATTATTAGTACCTTTTGTATCAGGGTTTATTAATTAATTAAATATTTTTATTTCTCGAAATTTAAACATCTATTATTAATTATTTTTTTTTTGTTGTATAAAAATTATTAAGTTAAGAATAGTAACTAAAAGTTAATCGTTTTTTATATATATCTAGTTATTTTAGACAAAATTTAATTTTAATTTATAAATAAATTTATTTTATAAGGGATAATCTTTATATTTTTTTATAATTTTAATAGATTAATTTTTATTATTATTTATATTTTAATTATAGTTTTTAATAAATTGAAATTTTTATTTTAATATTTATTTTTATTTAAGTACTTATAAAATATTTAAAATTAATTTTATTTTTAATTTATAATGATAAAATTATTAGTTATTAATTATATATTAAATGAATTAGACAAAAATTAATTCCCAACTGTTTAACAAAAACATTTCTTTTAGATTTATTTTAAAAGTAAATTCTGCCCAATGATTGATTAAATGGCCGCAGTATTCTAACTGTGCAAAGGTAGCATAATAATTAGTCCCTTAATTGGGGACTTGTATGAATGATTTCATGAGGTATTTATTATATATAAATTAGTAAATTAACTTTATTTTTTTGTTAAAAAGCTGAATTGTTTTAGTGGGACGATAAGACCCTATAGAACTTAAATTTAAATTAGTACAATTATTAATTTTTTAGTATTATATTAATTTATTTTTTTTCTGGGGAAGAATATAAATTTTTAATTTTATTTTTTTAATTCATATATTTATGTTAATAAGGATTTATTTTATAATTTTAAGTTAAAGTTACCTTAGGGATAACAGCGTAATTTTTATGGAGAGTTCATATCTATATAAAAGTTTGCGACCTCGATGTTGAATTAAGATAAAATTAGGGGGTAGATTTTCTAATTATAAGTCTGTTCGACTTTTTATTCTTACATGATTTGAGTTCAAACCGGTGTGAGCCAGGTTGGTTTCTATCTTCTTGTTAATTAAATAATTTAGTACGAAAGGACCAATTATTTTATATTATATAATATTAACTTGGCAGAAATCTATGCCTTAAATTTAGAATTTAATTATATAATTAATTTATAGTTAATAATTTTATTTATTGTAATATTAATTTTGGTTCTGTGTATTATAGTTGCGGTAGGTTTTTTTACATTATTAGAGCGTAAAATTATAGGTTTAATACATAATCGTAAAGGCCCAAATAAAGTTGGTATTATAGGTATCTTGCAGCCTTTTAGAGATGGTGCAAAATTATTTTTAAAGGAGCAAGTATTTATTATAAATGCTAATTATATAATTTATTTCATTTGCCCAGTTATTGTATTAATTCAATCTTTATTTATATGAGCCTTATTCCCTTTTTTTGTAAATTCTATAGAATTTGAATATGGATTTTTATTTTTTTTAAGAGTTTCTAGATTGGGTGTTTATGGGCTAATTATTTGTGGTTGATCTTCTAATAGAATATATGCCTTACTTGGATGTTTACGAAGAATTTCTCAGGCCATTTCTTATGAAGTTTCATTGTCTCTAATTTTATTAAGATTTTTTTTTATTTGTGATAGATATAATTTTATTAATATTAATTTTATACAATTTAATAATTGATTTATTTTTTATTCTATTCCGATTTTTTTTTGTTGACTTTCCTGTTGTTTAGCAGAAACAAATCGATCACCTTTTGATTTCGCTGAGGGGGAAAGAGAATTAGTGTCTGGTTTTAACATTGAATATGGTAGAGGTGGTTTTGCTTTGTTATTTATTGCTGAGTATGGTAGAATTATTTTTATATCATTATTAACAAGACTAATTTTTATAGGTGGTGATTATTATTCATTTATATTTTTTATAAAAATTATATTTTTGTGTTTTTTTTTTGTTTGAGTTCGGTGCTCCCTCCCTCGGTACCGTTATGACAAATTAATATATCTTGCTTGAAAGTGTTACCTCCCAATAGCGTTAAACTTTATTTTTATATTTATTTTAATTAAAATAATTTCATATCATTTTTTTTTATAAAGATAGTAAGAAGTTACCTAACTTGTACTTTCAAAATACATGCTTTTTTTAAGCTAACTATCTTAATTAATTAATTTATCTCAAATTTTTGTAATAATAGGGTCAATAATAAAATAATTGAAATATAAAAAAGTCAAAATTATCCCAACAGTTACATAAGGGTCCTCTACAGGTCGAGCTCCAATTCAAGTTAATAAAATTACAATGGATACAAAAAACCAAAAGTTAAATTGACTAATAGGATAAAATGACAATCCCTTAAATTTTATTTTTATAGAAAATGGTAAAATTATTAAAATTAAAATTGAAAGAAATAAAGCTAATACCCCCCCTAATTTATTGGGAATTGATCGCAAAATAACATAAGCAAATAAAAAGTATCATTCTGGTTGAATATGGATTGGAATCACCATTGGGTTAACAGGGGTAAAATTGTCAGGATCCCCTAATATAAATGGTTCTGCTAAATTTAAAATTAATAATGATGTTAAAATTAAAATTAAACCTATTACATCTTTAATAGAAAAATAAGGATGAAACGGAATTTTATCTATGTCTGAATTAACCCCAATTGGGTTATTAGACCCAGTTATATGTAAAAAAAAAATATGAATTACTGACATTATTAAAATAACAAAAGGTAGTATAAAATGTAATCTAAAAAATCGTGAAAGTGTGGCATTATCCACTGCGAACCCACCTCAAATTCAATTAACTAATATTGATCCAATATATGGAAAGGCTGATAATAAATTAGTAATAACAGTAGCCCCTCAAAATGATATTTGCCCTCAGGGCAATACATACCCTAAGAAAGCTGTACCTATTGTGATTAATATTAAAATTACACCAGTAATTCAGGTTTTAATAAACTTGTAAGAGCCATAGTATATACCCCGACCAGCATGAAGATATAAACAAATAAAAAATAAAGAAGCTCCATTTGCATGAATTGTTCGTATTAACCAACCGTAATTTACATCTCGAGTAATATGACTAACTGTATAAAATGCTAATTCAATGTTGGCTGAATAGTGTATAGACAATAAAATACCTGAAATAAGTTGAATAGTAAGGCAACTTCCTAAAATTACACCAAAATTTCATCAAGCTGATAAATTAATTGGAGCTGGTAAGTCAATAACTGAATAGTTAATAATTTTAATTAAAGGATTAAATTTACGGATAGGTTTATTCATAAGAAAATATTCGTAAAGGCCCTTCAAAAAATTTAACAATTTTTGACACAGATACTATAGTAATTAATAAATAAATAACCAATATTAAAGTAACATAAATTGATTTAAAATTATAAATTTTTAGTAAAGAAATATTTAATTCTCTTGATTCTATTAAATTTTGATTCTCAGTAATTACTCAATCACTTAATATCTCATCTCTTATAAACATTAACATAAATAAAATTATAGTTAAATTAATATTTAATTTAAATTTTTCATTTGATGCAATTCTTCTTAAATATATAATTAAAATTAATAAACCTCCAATCATTATAAGAAATGTAATTATTGTAAATCAGGAAGATTTTAAAATTAAATTAATAAAAATAATTGATATCAAAGTTTGAAATAGGAGTATTAATCCCATAGATATGGGATTTTTAATAAAATTAATTATAATAGAAACTAGAATTATAAATTTTATAATTATGAATTTAATATCAACAAATAGTTTATTAAAATTTAATTTTTGGGTATTTAAGATGTAAATTATTTACTTTGTTGATGTTTTTAAGATTAAATAATCTAAATTTAGTTTACAAAACTAATGTTTTAATTAAACTATAAAAATGAATGAATTATTTTTTATATATATTTTTACTATAAACATCCTTTGTTTAGCTATTATTCGAAAGCATATTTTATTATGTCTTATAAGTTTTGAATTCATTGTTATATCATTGTTACTAATAATTATAGGTTACTGTTTATTATTTAATCATTCTTTATATTTATATCTAATCATAATAACCTTTTATGTATGTGAAGGTGTTATAGGCTTAGGTATTTTAGTTCGTATAATTCGATCTCATGGTAATGATTATTTAAATTCTATATTTATATGATAACAATTATATTCATAATTTTTATGATCCCTTTGTGTATTAATAATATAAGAATCATTATTCAGTTCTTAATAATTTTAATTATGATTATGTACATATTAATAAACTCTACTATTTTTTTTTCATCAGTTTCTTATTGTTTGGGGGCCGACTTTATATCTTATGGGTTAATTATTTTAACTATTTATATTATTAGATTAATAATTATTAGAGTTAACAAAAATATAATTTATATAAATTTATTTTTATTTGTAAATTTAATCTTATGTTTATGTTTAGTTTTAATTTTTATAGTTACAAATTTAATATATATATATATATTCTTTGAATTTAGACTTATTCCACTTTTAATTATGGTTTTTGGTTGAGGTTATCAACCTGAGCGGTTGAGAGCAGGACTTTATTTATTTTTTTACACATTAATAGCTTCACTACCCTTATTATTATTTTTTATTTATATATTTAGAATTAATGGTAACTTATTTGTTGATAATGTAGTTTTTACAAAAAAATTTATATTTCTTAATGTAGTTATATTATTGGCATTTTTAGTAAAATTACCCATATTTATATTTCATTTCTGATTACCAAAAGCTCATGTTCAAGCTCCAGTTTTTGGGTCAATAATTTTAGCTGGACTACTTCTGAAAATTGGAGGTTACGGAATTATTCGTTTAATATTTATATGTGAGGAATTATTTTTACAGTATAATTATATTTGATTTACATTAAGACTTATTGGTTCATTTTTAGTTAGTCTTATTTGTTTAACTCAAACCGATGTAAAGTCAATAATTGCATTTTCTTCAGTTGCCCATATAGCAATATGTATTATAAGAATAATAACAATATCAAATTGAGGTTTATTTGGAACTTATATATTAATACTTTCACACGGTTTATGTTCATCTGCTTTATTCTGTCTGATCACAATTAGATACGAACGCTATAAAAGACGAAGATTTTTTATTAATAAAGGATTACAAAATTTTATGCCTTCTATAAGTATGTTCTGGTTTTTAATATGTGCTTTTAATATAAGCTGTCCACCAAGATTAAATTTTATTAGAGAAATTTTCATTTTAACTAGAATAATTTCGTATTGATTTAATTCCTTTTTAATTTTTATATTTATTTCTTTTTTATCAGCTTGCTTCAGATTTTTTTTATTTAGATTTACTCAACATGGTAATTTCCACTATATATACTCTTACACTAGAGGGTTTACTCGAGAATATTTATTACTAATAATACATTTATTACCAATTGTAATAATTTTATTAATAATAAATTTTATTTATTAATTTAAATAGTTTAATTAAAATAAAGATTTGTGGTATCTTAGATACTATGAAGTTTTAAATTTTGAAAAAAATTAATTTATATTATTCTTGGGGCGGGGTATTAATAATTTTATCTGTAATTATAATTCAATTTAGAATAAGTTTTTTAAATAGATCTAAGAATATTCTTATTGAATGAACAATTATTAGAATTAACTCATTTAATTTAAACTATATTATATTTTTTGATTGAATTTCACTTATATTTATAAGAGTCGTGATAATTATTAGATCTATAGTAATTTTATATAGATCAGAATATATAGGAATTAAATCATTCTCTTCTAACCGATTTTTATTTTTAGTACTAATATTTATTCTTAGAATAATATTAATAATTGTTAGACCAAATTTAATAAGAAATCTATTAGGTTGAGAAGGGTCAGGTCTTGTATCATATTGTTTAGTTTTTTACTATAATTCATTAAAAAGTTATTTAGCAGGTATATTAACATGTTTGGTAAATCGACTAGGGGATATTGGGTTAATTATTTCAGTTAGTTGGTTATCTTGTTATGGTAGTTGAAACTTCCTATTTTATCTTGAAAAATATAATTATTATATATATATATTAATTATTGTATCTTCATTTACTAAAAGAGCACAAATTCCTTTTTCTATATGACTTCCGGCAGCTATAGCTGCCCCAACACCAGTTTCATCCCTTGTTCATTCATCAACTTTAGTTACTGCAGGAGTTTACCTTCTTATTCGATTTTTTAATAAATTACAATTTAATAATTTCTGATTTGTTATCATTAGAATAATAACAATAATAATATCTTCATTTTGTGCATTATATGAATTTGATTTGAAAAAAATTATCGCCCTTTCTACCCTAAGTCAGCTAGGGTTAATAATAAGTTCTTTATTTTTTGGGTTAAGGGAAATAACATTTTTCCATTTATGTACTCATGCTATATTTAAATCACTATTATTTTTGTGTGCAGGTATTTTTATTTTTCATATAAATGATAATCAGGATATTCGATGTATGGGGCCTACCTGTATTATAATACCTTATACCACTTCATGTTTTATAATTTCTAATATTACCCTTTGTGGAATACCATTTTTATCGGGCTTTTATTCAAAGGATTTAATTGTTGAATTATACTCATCAGGGATATGTAATAGTATAATCTATATATTATTTTATATTTCTCTCAGATTAACAGTTTTATATACTATTCGACTTATTTATTATAGACTAATATTTAATGTAAAGAATAATTCAATAAATTTATTTTTAGAAAAATTAAACATAATAAAATATAGAATTTTAATTTTAGTAATTAACTCAACTATATTTGGTTGTATAATAGGGTGATTAACTATAATAAACACAACTTTAATTATATTAACATTTAATATTAAATTATTAACCACAATAATAATTATTAGCGGTGTAATTTTAAGATTAGAATATCTAAAAATTAATAAATATATAATAATAAATTACTATTATGAAATTACTAATATGTGAATAATATTTAATTATTCATATTACATTTTTAAGTTAACTTATAAATTTATTTTTAAATATAAGAACATATTAAATTGAGGTGAAATCTATGGACCTCGTGGGTTAAGTTATTTATTAATTTCTATATCAAATAAATATCAATTATATTATATTAGTAATTTTAAAATTTTACTAATTTCATTTTTAATTTGATTGACAATAATAATTTACTTAAATAGCTTATAAATTAGAGCATAATATTGAAGATATTAACGAGAAATTATTTCTTTAAGTAATTCATAAACTTAAAGTTTTTTTTTTAATGAAAATAAAATGTTTTATAAACTACATGAATAAGAGATAAACGGAATTTAACCGCATCAGAAATTAGTTAGCAGCCATTTCTTAATCATGATCTCTTTTAACAGGAATTTAAATTCAATAATTTTATTAACAATAAAATACCTCTAATTTGGCTTCTGTTAAAACATGAGGAATAACCTTATTTTTAGGTCGAAACTAAATGTAATAAATTACTTCTATGTTATTTAAGATTAGCTCAAAAGCACCTTTTAATTGCAAATTAAATATTATAATTAAACATAATCCTAATTATTTAGTTCAATTAAGTATACCATTTAATCATTCATAATATAAGCCTACACATAAAATAAAAATAAAAATTAATGATGAAGTTAATCAAAAAAAGAGTAAAGTTGTATTTAAAGTTAAAATTATTGGTAGAATAATAATAATTTCAATATCAAATACTAGGAAAATAACAGCAATTAAAAAAAAATGAATAGAAAATGGTATACGTTTATCAGCTATAGGGTTAAAGCCACACTCAAACGGGCTTCTCTTTTGAGAATCTATCAAAGATTTTTTTCTAATTAATAAAATTAAAAAACTAATAATAAATAAAATTAAAAAAATTAAAACAAAAAAAATAAATAATGAATTAATTACCTTATTCCAAATGGAACATTTAAGTTGGAAGCTTAAAATACTTTTTATATTAATAAGTTATTTACCTCATCAATAAATTGAAATATAAAGAAATAATCAGACTACATCTACAAAATGTCAATACCAAGCAGAAGCTTCAAAACCTAAATGGTGGTCCTTATGGAAATGGAGATTTTTAACTCGAATAAAAGAAACATAAATAAAGATAGTACCAATAATTACATGTAATCCATGAAAACCAGTGGTTAAAAAAAAAGTTGATCCATAGACTGAATCACTGATACAAAAAGGAGATTCAATATATTCAAATAATTGAAGTAAAGTAAAATAAAAACCTAAAATCACAGTTACTAAAAGGCCATGTATTGTTTGTGTATAATTATTATTAATTAATGAATTATGAGCTCAGGTAATAGAAACACCAGAAGATAATAAAACCATTGTATTTAATATGGGGATATTAATAGGATTAAATGATAAAATACCTACAGGGGGTCAAATTAAACCTAATTCAATTGAAGGTCTTAATCTTCTATGAAAAAATGCTCAAAAAAATGAAAAGAAAAATAAAACTTCCGAAGTAATAAATAAAATTATACCAACTTTTATACTTACTATAACTGTAGAAGTGTGTAATCCTTGAAACGTAGATTCTCGAACTACATCTCGTCACCATTGAATTATAGTTAAAATTACAATAAATGAACCTAAAGTCATTAAAATTATATTAAATTGATGAAATCATATAATTATTCCTGATATTATTGTTAAAAGACCAATTGAACCTACTAAAGGTCAAGGTCTTTTGTCTACTAAATGAAATGGATGATTATTCATTTAAACTTCTCTAGAATATAAAGTTGTTAATGTTATAAAAACATATGATTGAATTAATGCAACTGCTAATTCAAATAATATTAAAATTAAATAAACAACCATAGCATATATTATGATTATGAAACCATAAGTATTGTTACCTAATAAAGATATTAATAAATGGCCAGCAATTATATTTGCAGTTAAACGAACAGCTAAGGAACCTGGTCGAATTAAATTTCTAATAGTCTCAATAAGAACTATAAAAGGTATTAAAACCCCAGGAGTACCTATAGGTACTAAATGACTAAACATACTGTTAGTTTTATTAATTCAACCATAAATTATGAAAGATAGCCAAAGTGGTAAACCTAAAGCTAATGAAAATACTAGTTGTGAAGAAGATGTATAAATATAAGGTATTAATCCAGGTATATTATTTATTAAAATAACTAAAAATAAAGAAATTAAAATCAAAGTCATACCCTTTAAATTTGTTAAATTACTTATTTCAGAGTTTAAACCTATTATTAATTTTCTAAAAATTAATTCAATTTTATTATTAATAACTCAAAATTTAAATGGAATAAAAAAAATTAACAAAAAAGATCTTATTCAATTTAATGATAAAATACCAGTGCATGGGTCAAAAACAGAAAATAAATTCATTATCATGACCAAATAAAAATACTTTTTTTAGTAGATTTAATATAATTAATAGAATAACTTAAATTAAAATAAACATAACATATAGAAATAAAAAAAATAATGATAAAAAATAATATTAGAGATAATCATCATACTGGTGCTATTTGAGGTATAAAGAGTTACTTAGATGTAATTTTAACTTGACAAATTAATGTTTTAATTAAACTAAACTCTTTCATTAAGGATATACGCTACTATATCAAAAGTTGGTTTAAGAGACCAATACTTGCATTTAAGTTTCTTAATGAATAATTAATTAATCAATTTAAAAAAGAATTTAAATTTAAAGATTCAATACAAATTGGTATAAAACTATGATTAGAGCCGCAAATTTCTGAACATTGCCCATAAAATAAACCGGGGCGATTAATAAAAATATTACCCTGATTAATTCGACCTGGATTTGCATCAACCTTGACACCCAGGGAAGGGATAGTTCAAGAATGAATAACATCAAATGAAGTAGCTAGAATCCGAGATTGAATATTAAATGGAAGAACTAAACAATTATCTACTTCTAATAAACGAAATTCACCATCAGTTAAGTCTAGGGTAGGTTTTATATATGAATCAAAATCAATTTTATTAAAATCAGAATATTCATAAGATCAGTACCACTGATGACCAACAGCCTTGATTGAGATTATACAATTATTATTTTCTTCCATTAAATATAAAATTTGTAAAGATGGTAAAGCAATAAAAATTAATATTACAGCAGGTAAAATAGTTCATACTAATTCAATAATTTGACCTTCAAGCAAATTTCGATTAACATATTTAACCAGAAGAAGAGAAGATATTATATATCCAACCCCAATTGTAATAATTAAAACAATTATTATAGTGTGATCATGAAATATAATAAGTTGTTCCATAGTTGGTGAAGAAGCATCTTGAAATCTTAATCCTATTCAATTAAACACTTCTAAAAAAATATAAATATTTATATATGAATCTTAAATTCATTGCACTAATCTGCCATATTAGAACTTAACTAAAATTGGGAGTTCAGAATAAGAATGCTCTCTGGGAGGTGTTAATTGAAATCATTCAATTGAAGTTAAGTTATTATTCTTAAATATTACTAAACGCTTTGAAATCATTCTTTCTCAAACAATAAATATGAAAAATAAAACTCTAAATAAAGAAATAACTCTACCTAATGAAGATAAAAAATTTCAAAAAGAATAAATGTCAGGATAATCAGAATAACGACGTGGAAAGCCATACAATCCTAAGAAATGTTGAGGGAAAAAAGTTAAGTTTACCCCAAAGAATATCACAAAAAATTGAATTTTTAATCATTTAGGGTTCATAGTTATACCTGTAAAAAGAGGATATCAATGAATAAACCCACCCATAATAGCAAATACAGCACCTATTGAAAGAACATAGTGAAAATGAGCAACAACATAATAAGTATCATGTAAAACAATATCAATAGAAGAATTAGATAAAATAATACCAGTTAACCCACCCATAGTAAATAGAAACACAAAACCATAAGATCAAATCATTGAAATTCTGTTTTTAATTAATACCCCATGTATAGTGGCAACTCATCTAAAAACTTTAATACCAGTAGGTACAGCAATGATTATTGTAGCTGAAGTAAAATAAGCTCGTGAATCTACATCTATACCTACTGTAAATATATGATGAGCTCAAACTACAAATCCTAATAAACCAATAGACATTATGGCATAAACTATCCCAATATAGCCAAAAGATTCGTTCTTACCTCTTTCTTGAGTAACAATATGTGAAATTAGTCCAAAACCAGGTAAAATAAGAATATACACTTCAGGGTGCCCGAAAAATCAAAATAAATGTTGATATAAAATTGGATCCCCACCACCTGATGGGTCAAAAAAAGAAGTATTTAAATTACGATCAGTAAGAAGTATCGTGATAGCACCAGCTAAAACTGGTAATGATAACAATAATAGAATAGCTGTAATAAAAACTGACCAAACAAATAACGGAATTTTATCAAATCTTATACCCTCACATCGTATATTAAAAACAGTTGTGATAAAATTAACTGCACCTAAAATAGAGGAAATACCAGCTAAATGAAGAGAAAAAATAGCTAAATCTACACTTGAACCCCCATGAGCAATATTAGAGGAAAGAGGCGGATATACTGTTCAACCAGTCCCTGCACCAACTTCAACAAATGAACTTAAAGTTAATAAAAATAAAGAGGGAATTAATAATCAAAATCTTATATTATTTAATCGTGGGAAAGCTATATCAGGAGCCCCAATTATTAAAGGTAAGAGTCAATTTCCAAACCCACCAATTATAATAGGTATAACTATAAAAAAAATTATAATAAAAGCATGGGAAGTGACAATTACATTATATATTTGATCATTATTAAAAAAAGAACCAGGTTGAGCTAATTCAACACGAATTAATATACTTAACATTATACCAACTATTCCGGATCAAATACCAAAAATAAAATATAAAGTTCCAATATCCTTGTGATTAGTAGAAAATAATCATTTATTCATAATTAAGGTGTCTGATTAAAGTAATAAACTGTAAATTTATTCATAAACATTTTGTTTTCTTAATAGATCTTATAGTTTAAGTAAAAACGTTAAATTGCAAATTTAAAGAAAGCTGTTGTTTAAGATTTACTAAAAAAGTATAAGTAACTTTGAAGGTTACTAGTTTAATTAACTTAAAATCTTACATAAATATCTTTAAATTAATAAAAAAGCATAATAGCAATAAATTTAAAATAACTAAAATTAAAGAATTGGTAGAAATTAAATTTAAATTTAATTTTGATATAAAAGTAAAAATTATTACAGTAATAAATGTAACACGAATATAAAAAAATATAATTAATAAAGATATTAAAATTATAGCAAAAGAAATAAAATAAAAATTTATAAAAAGTATTAATTCTAAAATAAATAACTTAATTAAAAAACCTAGCAAAGGAGGTATACCTCCTATAGATAACAAATTAATGAAAAGAGTAAATTTATTAAAAATTCTAAAATTATTAAAAACAAATTGATTAATATAATTTAAATTAAAAATAATTAATGAATAAACTATTATAAACAAAATAAATGAATAAAATATTAAATAAAACATTCATACGTAATTAAAAAATAAACAAGATAAAATAAAACTTATATTAAAAATTGAAGAATAAGCTAAAACCTTTCGGAGAGAATTTTGATTTAAACCCATAACAGAACCAATCAATAAACCCATAAAAATAAAAGGAAATAAATATAAACTAATATATCTTAAAATATATAATGGGGGTAATTTTAAAATAGTTAATATAATTAAGATAAAATTAAATTTTAAACCTTCAACAACATTTAAAACTCACCCATGAAAGGGGGCAACTCCCATTTTAATTATTAATGAAATATTAAAAATAACTTCATAATAAAAATCCAAATCTATTAATATTATTATAACTGATAGTATTAAAATAGAGGAGCTAACAGCTTGAACAATAAAATATTTAAGACAACATTCAGAAGAACTAAAATTTAGACCTAACATTATAGGAACAAAACAAATTAAAACTAATTCTAAACCACATCAAATTAAAATCCAATTATTTGATCTAATAGATAAAAATAACCCAATTAGTATAAAAAATGAAAAAAAATAATTTCTTAAATTTTTAAAAATTAAAAAGAAGAGGGTTTTACCTCTATGTGTAGGGTATGAACCAAATAGCTTATTTAGCTTATCTTTCTAAACTGTAAATTAGTGTATACTGCACATAAATTTTTGATATTTAAGTGTAAGTTTTTTTCTTATATTTACAGTAAAGGTAATTTTATTACATGTTTTATTCTATCAAAATAATCCTTTATTCAGGCACTTTACT